AACCAATCCAATGAATACACCCGTAACAAGTCCCTATATGATTTCTGGTGGAATCGGAAAGCACTAAGTACAAGCAAGATACACAGTTGCCCCTTGGAAGTCTCAAGGGAATGTGACTAATGGAATATGTAGGAATAGCAAGACCTATTGTTGCCTTTCATAAAAAAAAAGCAGAAAAAAAAAATATACCATCAAGATATATAACTATCTATCACATACCCCTAATTTCCCATCTAAGCCTTACTGTCTCTACTTCTGTGAAATGTGAAACAATTGGAAGACACCCTATTATATTCTTGGCGGGGTTACCCCAACGAAAGCACTTTTTTCCACTTTTATTCTATAAAAGCCAATCACCCATACAATATTAATTGAAAACCTGAGCACTCAGAGACTCTCATGAGTTTGTATGGATACAAAGTATCTTCAGTTCTTTCCACAACTCCTAATTGGATTCCCCACCAGCCTACCCAATCTACTTCAAGACTCAGTCAGTAAACACTAGTAGGGTAAGGTAATTAGGAAGTATTTATAGTCCTTCCTATAACCCCTTCTTGGATCCTAGGAGCAAGGATTTACAGTCTCTTAGGAACCTTCCTTTGGATACACGGATTTACGGTCCCTGACTTTCGTAGTTCTGAATCTCACAATTGAATCTTACTATGGATTTGATTCGATTGATAAATCAAATCAATGGCCTGAACGCATCAGGAATCCGTAATTAAGTGAGTATTTCTTTATTTATATTGGTAATTCATATTGGTATGGTACAGGTTTGGGTCACACCCCGATTTTTGAAGAAATAATTGAAAGTCAACCCCCCGATTCTTAAAATTGGGTATCGACAGTCCCCGCCCCTTACCTCTGCTTCTGCCAGGCAAGAATTTTGTGAGTTCTATTAGTTTAGTAGGGTAAGAAATTCCGAGTCTTTTGTTAATCAGGCGACACCCGGATTTGAACTGGGGAGAAAGGATTTGCAGTCCCCCGCCTTACCACTCGGCCATGCCGCCAAAACGATACAAAATAGATATAGATGGAAATATTCTGGGGAATTGCTGAACCATTTCTTTTTTTTGATTGGATCCTGTTGTTCTCTTAGATTGATTGTATTTCAAAACACACAACACCTAAATAAAAGCTTTCCCCCTTTTTTCTATTGAAAGAGAAAAATGGATTTCCAGTCACAGAATCCAAAATTCAGAGCAAATTGGAAGCATTAATGACTGTGAATTCATGAATGGTTCTTGGATTTTGATCTCCAATTTGGTTTCCTTAATAACATAAGGAGATCAAATTGATATACGACTAATCAGTCTCAATTCTTTTCCATAATTAATCCTTTTCAATTTCAATTATAACAACAATTATGTGTATATGTAAACCCCAGAACAGAAATTCTTACACGGATACCTAGTCAGGTATCTTATCTACATATTCCTATTAGGAAATCGTCGTGCTTGCATTTTTCATTGAATATATTGAATATAAAATCGAAATTTGGATATAGCACGACCTATGTTGCCTCAAGGGAACTTCGATAAAAGATGGGATATACGGATAGCTAGATAGTTATATCTGCATGTACTTAATAAATATGACTTCTCTTACGCACTTCAATCGTATTCTACTAATTAACAAATGGGTAGAAATATCTTTTCTCTCTGCGAATCATTTTTTGAACAACGGAATCGATGAAATAAATTAAGTGCTAAAATCAAAGTCAACTCTAGACGGTTCCTGATTATTCTGTCTTTATCTCACTCATAGAGAACAGATTCAATTCCGAATCCATTTATGGTACCCAATCTGATCGTAATATCATAAGGTAGAAATTGGATCTATTTTGATATTCTATACAAGACTCCATAAGTCTAAGTGGCAGAATTTTGTTTCCAGGAATGTTTTATCAATTCATTTCCATTTGTATCTGTCGCAAATTCGAATTTGAGTCACATTTTTTTTATTCCTCCGTTCATACGTATTTAGTACATATATATATGGATATGGGGTTGGATAAAATTTCATGTTGTTCAAATGAGCAAAATATACATTCCATCGTTGCTAGATCAATCTATATGGTTCAACGAAGAGTGAGCCAATAGTTGGATTTTTTCGATAAACGGAAAACTTAAGATGTTCCGGGATGGAAATGAGGGAATGTATACAATACCAGGGTTTAGTCAGATACAATTTGACGGATTTTGTAGGTTCATTGATCAAGGCTTGATGGAAGAACTTCATAAGTTTCCAAAAATTGAAGATACAGATCAAGAAATTGAATTTCAATTATTTGTGGCAACATATCAATTGGCAGAGCCCTTGATAAAAGAAAGAGATGCTGTGTATGAATCACTCACATACTCTTCTGAATTATATGTATCCGCGGGATTAATTTGGAAAACCGGTAGAGATATGCAAGAACAAACCGTATTTATTGGAAATATTCCTCTAATGAATTCCCTGGGAACCTCTCTAGTAAGTGGAATATACAGAATTGTAA